ATCGCAATTCCAAGAAATTATCTTTTCTACCAAAACATTTACTGAGGAAGCGGAAGCCCTTTTAAAAGAAGCTATTCAAGAACAAATGGAACGCTTTCTACTTCAGGAACAAGCATAAATAAATGGATCCTTTAATATAAATATTTAAAAAGTTTATATATTATATATATAAAAAAGACCTTTCTTCCTATAGATAGCTAAAAAAAACATATGGAAATAAATTGCGTCCAATAGGATTTGAACCTATACCAAAGGTTTAGAAGACCTCTGTCCTATCCATTAGACAATGGACGCTTTTCATTTCATTCCGATTTTTTCTCGTTTTTGACTTTGATTCTGATTCTCGTATTTATTGTTCTGAAAAAAGAATCCGATTGTATATGAGATGATAAAATTTTTTGTCTTGTATATTCAACTCAATAATGATGCATTAGGTATTATAGACTAGAGCGGGTAGCGGGAATCGAACCCGCATCGTTAGCTTGGAAGGCTAGGGGTTATAGTCGACGCTGGTTTTTCATTTTTAACGTCTCTAATTCAAAACCGAACATGAAACTTTTATTTCATTCGGCTCCTTTATGGAAAATGGAGAAATTCTCAGATAAAATTTTAAGGTGGGAATGAAATCCAAAATTTGGCCCATAACATCTATGTCAGCTTTTTGTTGGAATGCATTCCATTCCAAATAATTTGCTTTCTAGATCATCCTTCTAGAAGAGGAGATTCAAATAATCTTTCTAGTTACTTCGTTCTCTATTTCTAGTTGAAAGAATCCTAAGGAAAAGTTTTTGGTTTCCACCGAGCTAAAAGAAAGATGTTGATTGAAGCCTCTAGTAAACTAAAGTTATCATTTAATAGCCATTTTGCCTCGATTTCTTAAAAAAAAGAAGATGAAGATTTAGTTACGATTAGAAAACCTTTTTTTATCTTTATCCATGGATTGCTTACTTATACTGATTCAATTGGAAATGGTCGTCCAATTACAAAAATTCATGTTTCAAAATTTCATAATCCAAAATTTATATTTTTAATTGACCTTTGGATACAAATCACGAGAATGTATAATTCTCTTCCAATTTTTCATTGAAGGTAAGGAATTAATTCCTTTTTAGAAATAAAGTTTATGATCGGAATAGTAATCAAACCGGGGGATCCCTTAACTATTAAAGGGTTATATAGAACGAATCACACTTTTACCACTAAACTATACCCGCTACAGTTCGATTATTGTATCGAAATATAACTTTTGTCGAACACTGAAACTGGACATAATGGAATCAAGATAGGCTTATAAAAGAATCATGAAATTTAGAATAGTGGCCTTTTTCGTAGTAAGATTAAGGGAGATTCTGAAAAGTATATAAAGTATAGTTAAATAATTTAATTAAAAATAAAAAAAGTTCGGTTTTTTCCTGAAGGAGTTAGTTTTGAGATATGGTTCAATAAAATGGTTAACGCTATAATCAGATAAATAAGATATCCAAATCCAAATAAATTAAAAATTTATGTTATTAAAAATAAGGGGCCTGGCGAATTACTGATCAGGCCAGGCCGCGTGAATCACAATTTTTCGGTCGAAAAAGTTTTTTTATATATTTAAAAATTTAATAGTCTATTTTTCGATTAATATTCATTCATTTTTGATTCTTGTTTTTTTTGTTTATTTATATAATATATATTAAGTTATATATATTATAGTTAATAGTTATATATATTATATAAGTTATATATATATTAAAATAGAATCTTTCTTATTTTTGGCGTTATCCAACTGATTGGAATTGAGTCTAAAACTTGTACTTGCTGTTGTATGACACAAAAACAACTTGTCTATTTTATAGACATATATTATGGTTATATGTTAATTAGTATATTATATAAATGTTATTGTTATGTTATATAGAATAGAAAATTATTATATATTATATATAGATATAGATAATTATATTATATATCTAATTTAGATATAATTTGATTTCTCAATTTTTTATTATTAATTCTGGATTCGATTTTATTACATACTTTTTTACATATAAACAAAAAATCTTCGAATTTCTTTTTTATTTATATATTTATATATAAATAATATATAAATTTGTATTTTATTTATTTTTTTTTTTTTCAAGGGGGAGAGATGGCTGAGTGGACGAAAGCGTCGGATTGCTAATCCGTTGTACGAGTTTTTCGTACCGAGGGTTCGAATCCCTCTCTTTCCGTGTTATATTTACATTGAAGATTTAATCTTAATATAATATTCTTTGATATATATATATAATAATATATATTTTTCGAATTAATTAGAATTTGGCATTTTTTATAATTTATAATATAGTTTCATTTAAATTTTATCTTAAATTAAAAAAAAAAAGAGAAATGAAAAATGAAGCAAAAACCCTTTTTTTAGTCTTCGCGCCCAGGATTGCGCCCTGGATCATTAGATAGGAATCCGAAAATAAAGAGAGAAACGAAGAATATCACTACTGTGTAAACAAAGAGTTTGAGAGTAAGCATTACAAATCTCCAAGATCTTTTTTTTCTTTGAAAAAGAGAATAGATTTTCTATTGTTATACCGCATATCCTAAAATTAAATATTAGGTTTGACACCTAAAGTTGTTTTTGAAAATGTTAAAATCGACTTTTTTTTGTAATTGTAATAGAAATACTAAAAAAATTTACGCTATTATTATCTTATCTATTCTTTTCGTACTTATCAATAATGGATTTTTAACCACTTTTTCATTTAGCCAAAATCAAAATAGTTAGAATGGAAAACGAAATAATGCGGGTTGTGTCTATACAAGAATTTTAATATTTTAATTTTGAATTTTTGAATTAAGGGCTCATACTGTAAGATTTTTGATTTTGTTAATTGTTTAGTATTCTAATTAGAATTCTCTTTTTCGAAAAAAGCATTCATCTTTAAAAGACCTCATCGAAAACTTACAGCAGCTTGCCAAACAAAGGCTAAGAGAAAAAAGAATAGTGGTATGACTGGCATAAAATCGACGATTGGACTCAAAAAAGCATAGGCCTCTGGTAATTTGGCAAAGAAACAACTACTCGAATAAAGAGTACAATTAAGACAGATCAAACTAAAGATATTAAGCATAAGAGACATTTTCTTTTTTTTTTTAATTGCATTTTGATTGAGTTATTGATAGATAAGTAAAAAAAAAAAAAAGAAAAAATCCTTCATTTTTTTGAACTTACTTACTCAATCAAAAAACCTTCCATTCTCAATGGAGAATAGAAGAAATTCTACTTTCATATAATATCTTAATGGAATTATTGGTAATGATCAATAAATTCATTTTTTCTATGTTGACATCTATCGGATTTAAAATACTAAACAACCGAATCTAATGGATTCTTTAGATAGTTGGTCTGGAATTGACGAATAATCAACAACAATATTAGTGTTTATTAGTGTCGAATCGAGATCGAAGTGGGGCGTGGCCAAGTGGTAAGGCATCGGGTTTTGGTCCCGCTATTCGGAGGTTCGAATCCTTCCGTCCCAGAGCATAATTAATTCTAATTTTCTAATTAATAAAAAAAAACGTTTTTCTTTTCTGTTTATTTTATAAAGTGTCTAAAGTGTAAGATTGGCTAGAGTTTGACTCTTTTGGCTAATGATTAGAATAAAAAAATTATATCTTTTTCACAGATTTCACAAAGATAAGTGCTCAAATGATACAGATGAATCCGTTGGGTATTTAGGCAAGCCTGGGGTTATAGATTACATTAATTTTCATTATAAAAAAGTTGTGACTTTACCTATTATATATCCAGTCCTTAATAATATGATATATAAACTTAATAATATGATATATAAATATAATATAAATATATAATATAGAAATATTCATATATCATTATAGAAGGACGTTAATTTTTTTTGTTCATCTCCAGAAAAAAAATTGTATTTTTACTATAACTACATTTTTTTTATATTTCTTATTAAATATGAAAATTTATATATGTAAAGGTTGCGTTCGAAAATAAAGATGGATTTATCTCTCTTAGCTTATCTCTTAGAGATGTCGTCTTATTGTAAATTGTAATTGTTTGTAATTTGTATAAAAAATGTTAATTAAGAAATCAAAAAATTAGAAAAAACGAATATTAAAAAAACTTAAGAGATATTACATATCTAATCTAGGTAACAACTATTTTAACTGAACCAATGACTATTCATGATTCGATAATTGAATCAACCGCAGACTGGTTCCAAATTCGAGGAATGTTATGGTAAAACTTCGTTTGAAACGATGTGGTAGAAAGCAACGTGCGACTTGAAGGACATGATCTGGTGTGGATTCTTATATCCATCATTCTATAAAAAAGGATGCTCTTAACTCGACATCTTTTGCTCTGTTCCATTCGAACTCGGCTTGGTGGGGTGTAATAGAAATAGTATAGGATGGAGCTCGAGTAGAAAGTCTTGAGCTATTTCTCAAGGGAGAGGAGTCTAGGGTTAGTGTCAATAAAAAAAATAAGTTGGAAGAACTTCGTAAATTATCTTTGACAGAGAAATGGCAAGGATCAAAATCAAGCCAATTTAAAATCCCCAAGGCCATTTTGATAAAGCCTTTTTTATTAATCTATTAAATTATATATACTGGGCGGACGCCCGCTGTTCATATGATTAGATTCTTTGAAAGAAATAAATAACAAAAAGGTATGTTGCTTCCATTTTTGAAAGGATTAAAAATCAACGAAGTAATGTCTAAACCCAATGATTCAAAAAAAAAAAGATAAAGGCTTCCGTAACAAGGAAATACTCTTTTTGTTTTTTATTGTTGCAACAATTGTATTTGGATCAATTCAAATAGATTCTAAATCAGACAAAACAAAGGGTATTTGAGACTGCTCAATAAATGAGAAATGCTAAAGGATTTTTGTCTTTTGAGCTATTTGAAAGTTATTCAACTTGAGTTATGAGTATACAAATGATTTTTTTGCGGAAATAAAGGATTGAATTCTTAGTTGAATTTGTTTTCTTATGGATTTTTTTGATTGGTCATTGTAATTTATAGATACATAACTTCTAAATCATTTTGCTCGAGCCGTACGAGGAGAAAACTTCCTATACGTTTCCGAGGGGGGTTCAATCTATCCCAATGAGCCGTCTATCGAATCGTTGCAATTGATGTTCGGTCCCGAAGAGAGGGAAGAGATCTGCAGAAAGTGGGTTTTTATGATCCGATAAAAAATCAAACTTATTTAAATGTTCCTGCTATTCTCGATTTTATTCAAAAGGGCGCTCAACCTACAGAAACTGTGTATGATATTTTAAATAGAGCAGAGGTTTTAAAAGAATTTCGATTTAAGCAAACGAAGTTCAATTAATGAATAATAAACCATTTTTAATTAAATAGAATTAAAATGAAATATAAAAACGAAAGATAATGAGGTTTTAATTTGGTAGAACTTTTTTATTCCTGTATTGTGCCAATCCAACACAAGCTTTCCTCTCTAATTTCATTTCTCTTTGTTTTTTCTATTTCGATTTCACAATTTCAATTATATTTAGTGTATTTTTTTATTTTTCATAAAATAATTCAAATTTTTTATTCATATTGACAAGAATGTATTGAACAAATATAATTCAATTGTGAAATCAAAAATTAAATGGTTTTGTTATGTCTTCTTCACCATATTAGTATTCGAGGATTCATTGAATTTGTTCCGATACAAAACAAAAAGTTTGGATCTCAAAAACGTAAACTACTTGTACTTGTTTATCAAATTTTTTAGCTGAGAATCCCTTGCATTGGTGTTTGTTTTTATGTTCGTAACAGGAATTAACTCGAAAATTTTTTTTGATTTTTTGATAATTCAATGTTTTGATGCCAATACAATTTTGTTGATCTCGATTGTATCTACATATAGATATAGCTATTATGGGGGTTGCTAACTCAACGGTAGAGTACTCGGCTTTTAAGTGCGGCTAGGATCTTTTACATATTTGGATGAAGCAAGGGATTCGTCTACACCATCGGTAGAGTTTATACGACCACGACTGATCCTGAAAGGAAATGAATGGAAAAAAGAGCATGTCGTATCATATAGTAATAATATTTCATTTTTATCAAATCGTTACAAAACTTTATTTAAATTTTTGGAAAGAAATGCAATTAATTAAAAATTGGGTCGATTGAATAAATGGATCGAACCCCATCCTTATGGGTTCCAATTTTGTGGAAAGAATAAGCAACGAGCTTATCTTCATAATTTGAATGATTACCCGATCTAATTAGACGTTAAAAAAAACTTAGTGCCTGATGCGGGAAAGGATTATCCCACGTATGGATTTTCTTTTTTAGTGAATCCTAACTATTAGAATCTCCATTCTCCATATAGAGATGGACAGGAATGTGTAGAAGAAACAGTATATTGATAAAGAGACTTTTTCCAAAATCAAAAGAGCGATTGGGTTGAAAAAATAAAGGCTTTCTAACCATTTTGTTATTTCGTACTAAAAAAAAAAACGAATTAGATGGAAAAAAAAAGAGAGTACGTTGATTAATTTACCGAAGTACTATTAAAAAAAAACTTTGTTTTTACTGTATCGTACTATGTATCATTTGATAATTCAAGAAACTCCCTATCATTTGTACGTTTACTGATTTTAAATGGACGAATTCCAAGGATATATAGAACTCGACGGTTCTTGGCAACATAACTTTTTCTATCCACTTATCTTTCAGGAATACATTTTTTCGTTTGCATATGGCCATGGTTTAACAAAATACATTTTGTTGGAAACTTCCGTCGATAGGAAATTTAGTTTACTAATTGTGAAACGTTTAATTAGTGGAATGTATCAAGAGAATCCTTTGATTCTTTCGACTAATAATTTTAACCAAAATGACTTTTTGGGGCACAAACACAATTTTTATTCGCAAATGATATCAGAAGCATTTGCAGTCATTCTGGAAATTCCATTTTCCCTACTATTAATAGCTTCTGTAGAGAGACAAAAAATAGTTAAATCTCAGAATTTGCGATCAATTCATTCAATATTTCCTTTTTTAGAAGACAAATTCTTACATTTAAATTATGTCTTAGATATATTAATACCTTACCCTGCCCATCTAGAAATCTTGGTTCAAACACTTCGGTACTGGGTGAAAGATGCTTCGTCTTTGCATTTATTACGATTCTTTCTTTATGAGTATCGTAATTGGAATAGTCTTTTTATTTTAAAAAAATCCATTTCTATTTTTCTAAAAAGAAATCAAAGATTATTATTGTTCTTATATAATTTCCATATATGTGAATACGAATCCATTTTCGTTTTTCTTTGCAACCAATCCTCTCATTTACGATCAACATCTTATAGAGTGTTTCTTGAACGCATTTATTTCTACGTAAAAATTGACTATTTAGTCAAACCTTTTTATAAGGATTTTGGCGTTATCTTATGGCTTTTCAAGGACCCTTCCCCGCACTCTGCTAGGTATAAAGTAAAATTCCTTTATGCATCAAAAGGGATG